TCCCGGCGGATTCAATAAAAAAAAAAAAGAGAAACGAAACCGTTTTGATCCCCTTGCCCAGAAAAAAAAGGGGAGTTTCTCTTTTTTTTTTTTATTAAGCAAAAGAAAGGGGTATTTCCATTATTTTAACTAGCACCAATTGATGGTAGAGAGACATATGTAAATTAGTATAATTATAATTATTGAGAGCATTCAACACTTCAAGAAAGAGATACTGTACGGGGTTTCTGCTTTTTGTCAATTAATCTCCCATTAACTCGTGTAGGAAAATGGAATAGGATAGCGTATAATACGTTTGTCAAGAGTCCCTATATACTTTTCTTTCTATGAAGTAAAGTAGAAGTAAAGTAATTGAAAATAGTTCGAATCCAACCAAGGAAAGAGGATATTTAAAAAATAAAGATCAAATTAGTTTTTCCTTTCCCTAACGAACATGTTCTTTTTAAAGATTAGAGTCGATGTCGAAGAAAAAACTCGTAAGAGAATTTAAATAGTTTATTTTTTGGAATATTTTAGTTTTTTTGCTGGGACTGGTCTTTATCACATTCCCTTTTTTTGTTTTCCAAAAAGATGATAGACCCTTAAAAAATTTTTTTTATTTCAAATTGAACTTCGTACTTGTTTTCTCTATTTGATTTCTATTGTTTATTTAAGGTTCTTTAGAAACTCTTTTTGTAAACAATCGAAGTAGAAAAGGTTTTTTATGATACTTCATCGGATGATTGTACAAGGAAAGTAAAGTACTAGGTTGTAGAAAAGCAAGCGGGGAAAAAGAATCATAAATAAAATTTTTTTTTTGATTGGATTAGTAATCTCATTATGTATTCGATGTGGATAAAAGATCTTCTTATGTTATACTATTAAATTCTTGACGATGAATCGATTTTATAGCTACGATATTGTTATTCATGATATTTCTTTTATTCGATATCATCGAAATCTAATTAATCTGAGTGAGTTTACAAGCGAAAGATTTCTCATCTCTATGGGATTAAATCCCGAGATATTCCAAAGAAAAAAATAAATAATAAACGATTAAATTATGGAAGTCAATATTCTTGCATTTATTGCTACTGCACTCTTCATTCTCGTTCCTACTGCTTTTTTGCTTATAATTTACGTAAAAACGGTTAGTCAAAATAATTAATTTGAATACAATTTGACTATCAATGCAACGAAACAAAAAGGATTTCAATTTCTCGTCTTAAATTAAAGGAATGCATTAGATTCAGTAGTAGTAGTATCCTAAGGGGCCCGCTAGTATGGTAGAAAGAGATCTCTTTCTACCATACTAGCCATTATGGTTATTGTAATGTATAAAGATACAAGTGAAATATTTTAATATAAAGGAATCCACCTATATCTCTCTTTTTCTTTATAAATGGCAATATAAATGAAATAGAATATGAAATGTATGTACATACTTTCTCAATTTCATTTGTTTGTTTGATCCATTTAATAAAAATTTAATACAAATAATCCGAATTCGATGTAAACTTCTTCAGATTTATATCAGGGGTTACCCCATGAATGATTAACGGTGGAAACCCCGATATAAAAATAGAAAATGAGTCAATAAAACATAAATCCAATTTCTAAAAAAAAAATTGCCGGCCGGTCTAGAAAACTAAAATAATTGATACAGGTTGATAGAGTTTTATTATTACCGCAATTAGGAGTACTTCTAGAGTCCACTTCTTCCCCACACTACGAGCGAGAGGGAAAATGTAAAAACTACCATTAAACCAGCCCATGCGAGACTTACTATATCCATGCGAATTCTGTCCCCTATTTCTATGAATATGAAGAAACTATTCCATTATTGTTCACTAATAATAGTTAAATAACTGGTGCAGAGTCAAAAAAAGGGAGAGGTATTTGGTCACCATTGATGAACTACTCCAAAAAATCCACTTATCTTATAATGTAATGAGTTATTCTTATTATAGAATTTCTAGTAGAATCGACAAGATGGAAACACAAGTAAACAGGCACTTTTCGAAGTATCCAAGGAATCTGACTCACATGTGGAAAGAATAAGACTTTTTCTTTCTTTTATCGTTTTTTATTTTTGGAAGTAAAACGAAGGGCAATTCTTCATCATCTAATCTAATATTGATTGAATGTCTGAGCATTCCGAGACTTTCATGAGTCTGTATCCAAAGTATCTTAGGTCCTTTCCAAAACTATTAATTGAATTCCCTCTCTGGCTATCCAATCTAATTGAAGACTCCGACGGATTTCCCTACACTACTTTAAGTTTTCCGGGAATCTGATAGGCAAAACTTTAGGTTAGAGAATAGAACCTCGAGAGCCAGGGGCTTAGAATTACGAAAAGAAAGTATCAAGAGTCTTTTCCTACATTTGTTATAATAGGGGATTTCAAGTCTGTTGTTGAGGCGGCACCCGGATTTGAACTGGGGAAAAAGGATTTGCAGTCCCCCGCCTTACCACTCGGCCATGCCGCCAAAACGATAGAAACTAGATTCCAATTTTCTCG